TGTGCCAAAATAACAGATGCCAAGAAGACCAAAAGACCTTGGACACGTAATGGATCTTGAAGTACTATTTCGGCATCTCCCTGACCAAATCCACCCACATTAGGATTACTCGTTAATGGTTGATCAAATTTGATGGATTCACCCTCTGAAACAAGAACTTCTGGTCCTGGAGGGACAATATCAACCACTTGACGTCCATCCGATGGATCTGTTATGGTTATTTCATATCCCCCTTTTTCTTTTCGTATGATTTTGCTTACTATGCCCGCTCCTGTAGCATTATAAACTGTATTGTTACTCTTGCTTCCGTCGGGATAAATCTGACCCCTTCCCCTATTTCCTCCTACATATATAGGATATTTTAAGAAGTGAACATCTTTCTTAGTAGTGGGGTCGGGGGAAAGAATAGGAAAGGTGATTTCACTATATTTCTGGCCGGGAACAGGCCCTATTACAAGAATATTTTTTTTATTAGGGCGGTAGCTCAGAAAAGACAAATTTCCTATCTTTTCTTTCATCTCGGGAGAAATACGATCGGAAGGAGCTAATTCAAACCCCTCCGGTAAAATAAGAACAGCCCCCACATTCAAACCCCCTTTCTTACCATTAGCAAGGACTTGTTTCACTTGCTTATCATAAGGAATTCGAACAACTGCTTCAAATATAGTATCGGGAAGTACTGCTTGTGGAACCTCAATATCCACGGGCTTATTAGCTAAATGACAATTGGCACATACAATACGCCCGGTCGCTTCTCGTGGATTTTCATAACCCTGCTGCGCAAAAATGGGATATGCACTTGAAACGGATGTCTGAGTTATGATATATATGATGAGCGATACGGAAATAGATCGAGTAATATGTTCCTTTATCCAAGAAAAAGTATTTCTAGTTTGCATAGTCTAATCATTGGTCTGAAAATTTCTACAATAAATTGGGTAGGTCGCTAGTATAGTTTCCTATCCACGATTCTGCTATTTATTGGAATCATTTTACTGGAATACTATACTATAAAAATAGTATGAAAACCCCCCGGATAGAATGTTTTTAATACTTATGTAGAACTACAAAGTAAGAAACGTTCTAATTGGATTAATATTGGTGGATCATTTATCAATCATTCATTGAATGATAAATAACTACAAGTGACGGAGATACACGATTTAAATAACGAAAAATCCAATATTTAAAAATAGTATCGAGAATAACCGGAAAAGTGGAAACAAGACTAGATATAATTTGATCATTATGACCAAATCCAAAATCTTTGTATACAGAACCAATCATTAGTTCCCAGCCGTGGGGTGAATGAAATCCGATACATAAATCGGTTAATAAAAGAATTGAAAAAGCTTTTACTGTATCACTTAAGTTATATAGGAATTCCTGAGTCCAAGAATTAAGAATAACAAGTTCTTCATTACCTAAAATAGAAAAACCACTTAAAATAACAAAACAGATTATATTTGTCGAGAAGTGTAAAATTGTATGGATACGATCCTCGTTGTGTATCTTGATTAATTGGATCGTTTCTTTGTGGATTCCTATAAGAAGCTTTTGTAGATATGTCTCCGAGTATTCCTTGATCATTTCTTCCAAGAAGAGGATTTCTTCTAATTCTATGAACTTTTCTAGAATACTTTTTTCTTGAATATCATTCAAAAAAATTTCGGATTGGCCGATATTCGCCCAATTAATAACCCAAGATTCCATATTTTTAGTAAATGAGAGAGAAATCCACCAGGGCAAAAATACTATAGATGCAAGATACAAAAGAGGAGTGAATGCTTTCTTTTTTGCCATTTTTCGCCTGTTAATTTTTAATTAACCCACTCCATTTGTCGGACTTTATGTAATCGAATATTTCTTTCAAACATGAGTTCTAGACAGGGCATCAAACCTATGAATCTATTTTATTTGTGATTTTGTTTTGAATCTAGAAAGAATACAGAAATAGACTAAGACTCCACTTCAAGTTCGACTGAAGAAATAATACAAAATAGTGTTGCTAGATACCTCAATTCATCAAATTCCAAACAAATGTCTCCTTTCGATGAATGGCCGAAAGAAGTACTTTGAAGAAATGAATATTATTGAGATTTTGAGACGAAAGAACCCCTTATTCTATCAAAATATCCAGTATTTCGAAAAAAAAAATTCCAACGATTCCCCATAGTCAAGAATAGAATAATTGAGAAAAAGATATTGTGATGGTCAAAAAAATAAGCGGCAAAACAAGTAAAAAGGTCGATTGACAAAGAAAATAATTTACAAGATATGGTTTATCTGCATCTAAAGTATCATTTAGTTATAGAAAAACTAAAAGGATTCTTGCGTTTTTTCCCTCCTGCCGAGAAAGCATTCGTTCTTCCGCCCAGTTCCTTTTCTCAAAATCAAAATACTTCAATTGGTACGCGCAAGAAATAGGCCAATTCCGCGGCTTTTTGTTCAATTTCTCGTGGAGTTAAATTCTCATCAGTACGGGTCAACGGAATAGCCCCCCGGCCTCTGATATCCATATAAAGGACACGACGGGCATAAATACCCTCTTTAACTTCTATTCGAACGGATTGAATATCTTTTATAAGGAATCGGAGGAATATGCGACGATTTTTTCCAGGAAATCCCCAACGAAAAATACACACTATTCCTTCCTTTCTATCGAATCGATCATAACCACTACCTACATTCCAGGAAATTGTGCACCACAAATAGGAACTAATAAAGAGACCCGCGATTCCGTAGAAAGACATCACGATTCCCTGTGGAAAAAAAAGGATTTGCTGAGACGGAACAAAAGATATCAAATTTCTACCAAGAAAACTGGAAGTTCCAACCAACAAGAATCCTAATGAACCTAAAAAAACGATAAGGGCCCAACAAAAATTACTTAGTTTTCGAGACCCCGTTATAAGTTCTATCCATGTATCTTCTGATCGCCAACTCATACTTGATCCGATTGCATTTTATTGAAATTGAGAGAATACCCCAAATGATTTTGACTTTACTTTTTTTGTTTCCGAATGAACTTTCATCAACTAGCACTAGTTTGATGTGAACTAGCACTAGTTTAATGGGAACTTTTAGGAGTAATTCATCAAATTGTTTAGATCTAAAATAATAACATACCCCTCATATGATCCCAATATACATATTGATATATATATAGATCCACCAACTTTACATTTTAGGCATCCAGCGATCCTGATCTATTTGAAACTGGCTAGAATTCAGTTATCTATAGATCATTTTCTGCAGACATAAGAGCTTTTTCCTTTATGTTCGGCGGAAATCACATGTTCTACTATATTTTCTTTTCCGAAATAAATATCTGTGTTATGCTACAAGTCTAAGTTAAAAAAAAAAAAAAAGAATGAGACTGGGTCCCCTCGAATCTAAACAATCTTGTTTTTTTGAACATAAAGAAATAAAGAACCCATTGCAATTGCCGGAAATACTAGGCCTACTAAAGGCACAAAAATAGAGGGAAAATGGAAAGTTGTCATAAAATGGGGTACCTCGATTTATTATTTGTACCTGTTCTTATTTTTTTTTTAATATCATATTTTATATTTATACTAATTATAATTAATAATTGTAATTATTATGAATTCGTAGATTAGAGATATTAAGTATCTAAGTGAGTATATAGAATAAGTCCAAGGAATGTAGAACTAAATAAATGGACTTATTCATCTATCTATATGAAAGATACATATGATAATCCATTTTATTTTTCTTCGTTTCTTTGTGTTTTGTTCTTGTCTTTGAATTTCATTTTAATATTTAATAAAGAGTTTCTTACAAATTATTGAAAGATTCATTAGAATGCGACACAACCGGGATTTTTAGTGAAAACGGGATTTTCGGGAGATGGAGAAAGATATAAAACTATATATCTATTTTTTCTATAATTTGAATTTGATTATATACGTAAGATGAAATTCGTTTTATTTTCCTAATTTCACGAAAGGAAGAACTCACGTTTTTATCTTGTTGATAGAGACTTCTTAATTAGTAATCGGGAATCTAGGTAAAAAAAAAAAGAGTTATACGCAACTTTTGATTTTGATTCTTTCTACAATTAGATCTTAGGTCGCCAAAGAAAACTCCCTTTTTAGTTACTTTGATTCCGATAAGCTAAGATTCGGATAAGCTAACTACTTTTTTTGTTTGCTACAAATAAAATAATTGAACTTAGTGCGCTCTACTTGATTGAATTGGAATTCAAAGGAAAGAAGGCGTGGAGCTTAAATAACTCACTCAGAACGCTTTTTAAAAGATTACGCGGTACGATTAGGTCGAATAAGCCCTTCTGGAATAAATATTCAGCCGCTTGTGAACCTTCGGGTACTGTTTTATTCAATGTTTGTTCAATTACTCTTTTACCCGCAAATGCAATGTAGGAATTTGGTTCGGCAATAATAATATCTCCCAACATACCAAAACTAGCTGTTACCCCACCAGTAGTAGGAGATGTAAGGATTGATACATACAATAACTTTTTATTTGATTGATAATCATATAAAGCAGACGATATTTTAGCCATTTGCATCAGGCTCAAACTCCCTTCTTGCATGCGCGCTCCCCCCGAAGCGCACACTATAATAAGAGGTAGAAATTGATTAGTAGCGTACTCAATCAAACGGGTGATTTTCTCCCCGACTACGGATCCCATACTACCCCCCATAAACTGAAAATCCATAACCCCAATTGCTACGGGAATACCATTTAGTTGACCTACGCCTGTTTGAACAGCCTCAGTTAATCCTGTCTTTCTTTGATAAGAATCAATACGATCTTTATAAGGCTCCTCCTCCGAATGAAATCCAATGGGATCCAGAGAGACCATGTCTTCATCCATAGGGTCCCAAGTACCGGGGTCGATCGAAATTTCGATTCTTTCTGAACTACCCATTTTCAAATGGTATCCACACTGTTCACAAATATTCATTTTTGATTTCAAAAATTTCTTATAATTTAATCCATAACAATTTTCG